ATGTTCGTTAACCGTTGACTCTTCTCAACCAACCACAAAGACATCGGAACTTTATACTTAATATTTGGTGCCTGAGCAGGTATAGTTGGCACAGCCCTTAGTATTCTTATTCGAGCAGAACTGGGCCAACCCGGAGCCTTATTGGGAGATGATCAGATCTATAACGTAATCGTCACAGCCCATGCTTTCGTTATAATCTTCTTTATAGTTATACCCATAATAATTGGCGGCTTCGGAAACTGATTAGTACCCCTAATGATTGGTGCTCCAGATATAGCCTTCCCCCGCATAAATAATATAAGCTTCTGACTTCTTCCTCCCTCATTCCTCCTTCTTTTGGCCTCCTCTATAGTAGAGGCTGGAGCCGGAACTGGGTGAACAGTTTACCCGCCCTTGGCGGGAAACCTGGCCCACGCAGGGGCCTCTGTAGACCTCACTATTTTCTCACTCCATTTAGCCGGTGTTTCATCTATCCTCGGCGCAATTAATTTTATCACTACAATTATCAACATGAAGCCCCCTGCCATAACACAATACCAAACACCGCTGTTTGTGTGATCAGTCCTAATCACAGCCGTACTTTTACTTCTTTCCTTACCGGTGCTAGCAGCAGGCATTACTATACTCCTCACAGATCGTAATTTAAACACAACATTCTTTGACCCGGCAGGCGGGGGCGATCCAATCTTATATCAACATTTATTTTGATTCTTTGGTCATCCAGAAGTCTACATCTTAATTTTACCAGGCTTTGGGATTATTTCCCATATCGTTACTTATTACTCAGGAAAAAAAGAACCATTCGGTTACATAGGGATAGTGTGGGCAATAATATCCATTGGATTCCTCGGTTTCATTGTATGAGCTCACCACATATTTACAGTAGGTCTTGACGTTGACACTCGAGCCTATTTCACCTCAGCCACAATAATTATTGCGATCCCTACCGGGGTCAAAGTCTTTAGTTGACTTGCTACGCTCCACGGAGGAGATATTAAATGATCCCCGGCCATGCTGTGAGCCTTAGGGTTCATCTTCCTCTTCACCGTAGGGGGGCTCACAGGCATTGTTCTGTCCAACTCGTCACTAGACATTGTTCTTCACGACACTTATTACGTAGTAGCGCACTTTCACTACGTATTATCCATAGGAGCTGTATTTGCTATCATAGCAGGCTTTGTTCACTGGTTCCCGCTTTTTTCTGGCTACACTCTTGATGACGCATGAGCAAAAGCCCATTTTGCCATTATATTTGTAGGGGTAAACCTAACTTTTTTCCCTCAACACTTCTTAGGCCTCTCAGGTATACCACGACGCTATTCAGACTACCCGGATGCCTATACTACATGAAACACAGTATCCTCAATGGGGTCTTTCATTTCGCTAACCGCTGTACTCGTAATAATCTTCATAATCTGAGAAGCCTTTGCTTCTAAGCGAGAAGTGTTAGCAGTAGAGTATCCAACAACTAACCTCGAATGGCTACACGGCTGCCCCCCACCATATCACACATTCGAAGAGCCAACCTTCGTCAAAGTCAAATAAGAAAGGAAGGATTCGAACCCCCTAAAATTGGTTTCAAGCCAACTCCATAACCTCTATGTCTTTCTCAATGAGATATTAGTAAAATTATTACATAACCTTGTCAAGGTTAAGTTATAGATTAGCCTCTGTATATCTTAAATGGCTTACCCCTTTCAACTAGGCTTGCAAGACGCCACTTCTCCCATCATAGAAGAACTAATAAACTTTCACGACCACACTCTAATAATTGTTTTTCTTATTAGCTCCTTAGTCCTGTATATTATTACGCTAATATTAACAACCAAACTAACCCACACGAGTACAATAGATGCCCAAGAAGTAGAGACCATCTGAACTATCCTTCCGGCAGTAATCCTGGTCCTTATCGCCCTCCCATCCCTACGGATTCTGTATATGATAGATGAGATTAACAACCCAGTGCTGACAGTCAAAACCATAGGCCACCAATGATACTGAAGTTACGAGTACACGGACTATGAAGATCTGTGCTTCGACTCGTACATAATCCCAACAAGTGACCTTAAGCCAGGAGAACTCCGACTGCTAGAAGTCGATAATCGAGTGGTCCTGCCCATAGAACTCCCAATCCGCATGCTAATCTCCTCCGAAGATGTGCTTCACTCATGAGCCGTACCATCCCTCGGACTAAAAACCGATGCTATTCCTGGACGCCTAAACCAAGCCACAATCTCATCTAACCGCCCAGGATTATTTTACGGCCAATGTTCAGAAATTTGCGGATCCAATCACAGCTTCATACCAATCGTCCTAGAAATAGTACCCTTAAAATGCTTTGAGAACTGATCTGTATCTATGACCTAATGCCACTGTGAAGCTTTAAGCGCTAGCCTTTTAAGCTAGAGTTAGGGACCCTACGTCCCCATAGTGATATGCCACAATTAGATACATCTACATGATTTACAACTATTTTAGCCTCCTTTATCACCCTGTTTATCTTAACCCAACTAAAAATCTCTCTCCACAATTTTCCCAACAACCCCTCCAATAAACACCTTAAACTTCTAAACTCACTTAACCCATGAGAACTAAAATGAACGAAAATCTATTTGCCTCTTTCATTACCCCAACCTTAATAGGAATGCCCATCGTAATTATCATTATTATGCTCCCTGCAGCCATCATAACATCCTCAAAACGCCTAGTCAACAATCGCTTTCACACCTTCCAGCAATGACTAGTCAAACTAATTGCCAAACAAATGATAATGATTCACTCCTCAAAGGGACGAACTTGGTCCCTCATACTGGTATCTCTAATTATATTTATTGGCTCAACAAACTTATTAGGCCTCTTACCCTACACATTTACGCCAACAACCCAACTATCCATAAACCTCGGCATAGCAATTCCATTATGAGCAGGGACTGTTCTCCTAGGCTTCCGACACAAAATAAAAAGCTCATTAGCCCACTTCCTACCCCAAGGCACCCCTATCCCCCTCATCCCCATACTTATCATTATCGAAACAATCAGCCTGTTTATTCAACCCTTAGCCTTGGCAGTCCGTCTCACAGCTAATATTACTGCGGGCCACTTATTAATGCATTTAATCGGAGGCGCTACCCTAGCCTTAACCATCATTAGCCCTCCAACAGCCATTATCACATTCACTATCCTCATACTGCTAACTATCCTAGAGTTCGCCGTGGCCCTGATCCAAGCCTATGTGTTTACTCTCCTTGTAAGCCTTTACCTACACGATAACACCTAATGGCTCACCAAACACATGCGTATCATATGGTAAATCCAAGCCCATGACCACTTACAGGAGCCTTCTCCGCCCTTCTACTTACCTCAGGCTTAGTAATATGATTCCACTTCAACTCCTCTTCCCTCCTCCTCATAGGCCTTCTGACAAACATACTAACCATGTATCAATGGTGACGGGATATCGTGCGAGAAGGCACATACCAAGGCCATCACACCCCAATCGTACAAAAAGGCCTCCGATATGGTATAATCCTATTTATTGTGTCAGAAGTTTTCTTCTTTGCCGGGTTCTTTTGAGCCTTTTACCACTCTAGCCTCGTCCCCACGCACGACCTTGGGGGCTGTTGACCGCCTACGGGCATTGTTCCACTTAACCCCCTTGAAGTGCCGCTACTAAACACGTCAGTCCTCCTCGCATCAGGGGTCTCAATTACATGAGCACATCACAGCCTTATAGAAGGGAAACGAAGTGGTATAAACCAAGCGCTACTAATTACAATCATCCTCGGTGCCTATTTTACCGCACTCCAAGCATCAGAATACTTTGAAACCAGCTTCTCTATCTCAGATGGAATCTATGGATCTACATTCTTTATAGCCACAGGTTTCCACGGCCTCCACGTGATTATTGGCTCAACATTCCTAACAGTGTGTCTTTTACGACAGCTGAACTTCCATTTCACATCGAAACATCACTTTGGATTCGAAGCTGCAGCGTGATACTGACATTTTGTAGATGTTGTATGACTATTCCTGTACGTATCTATTTATTGATGAGGCTCATACTCTCTTAGTATAATCAGTACAACCGACTTCCAATCAGTTAGCTCTAGACTAAACCTAGAAGAGAGTAATTAACTTAATTATAGCCCTCTCTACTAACATCACCCTGTCTCTTATCCTTATCCTAGTTGCCTTCTGGCTCCCACAGCTTAACGTTTACACAGAGAAAGCGGGACCTTACGAATGCGGCTTTGACCCTATAAGCTCCGCCCGCCTACCTTTTTCTATAAAATTCTTCCTCGTCGCCATCACATTTCTTTTATTTGATCTAGAAATCGCCCTCCTCCTTCCCCTTCCTTGAGCCATACAATCCCCAACTCTTATACTAACACTAGTCATCTCCCTTCTATTCTTGTCTACCCTTGCATTAGGCTTAGCCTATGAATGAAAACAAAAGGGCTTAGAATGAACAGAATAGGTCTGGTAATTAGTTTAATTAAAATTAATGATTTCGACTCATTAGATTATGATAAAAATCATAATTACCATTATGATAACCACAGTCTTCAACATTATTTTAGCCTTTACATTCTCTCTCCTAGGAACCCTCATATTTCGATCCCATCTTATATCAACACTACTATGTCTAGAAGGCATGATACTCTCACTGTTCATCATGACAACGATTACCTCTCTAGACTCCCACTCTATAATTATATATTCAATCCCAATCGTAATCCTAGTATTTGCAGCTTGCGAGGCCGCAGTAGGCCTCGCCCTTCTAGTGAAAATCTCAAACACATATGGCACTGATTACGTTCAAAACCTAAATCTCTTGCAATGCTAAAAATCATAATCCCATCTATAATACTCCTACCACTGACCTGGTTATCACCTGACAAGACCGTATGAGTCAATGTCACCACTTACAGCTTCATAATTAACATCTTCGCCATAGTTACCCTCTGGCAAATCAATGAGACAGGCCTTTGCCTGTCGTCCATATTCTATACAGATCCCCTTTCCTCCCCTTTGACTATACTCACTATCTGACTTCTTCCCCTCATACTCATTGCTAGTCAAAACCATATTAAAAAGGACACTAGTTTTAACAAGAAACTTTATATCTCAATATTGGTGGTACTTCAAATTCTTTTAATCGCCACTTTTTGCGCAAATGAACTAATTATATTTTATATCCTATTGGAAGCAACCCTTATCCCCACCCTTATTATTATTACTCGATGGGGAAACCAAACAGAACGACTAAACGCGGGACTTTATTTCCTGTTTGACACCCTAGTTGGTTCGATCCCCCTACTAATCGCGCTCATCTCAATACAATCCACACTAGGCAGCCTAAACATTCTTCTCCTCTCACTCTTAGCTTCTCCACTAGACCCAACGTGGTCCAATCATATCCTTTGGCTAGCATGCATGATAGCCTTCATGATCAAGATACCACTATACGGAGTCCATCTATGACTCCCTAAGGCCCATGTAGAGGCCCCTATTGCAGGATCAATAATCCTAGCAGCTATTCTACTAAAACTTGGCGGCTATGGGATAATGCGCATAGCAGTAATCCTTGACCCTATGACAAAATCTATAGCCTACCCATTCATCATATTGTCGCTGTGGGGCATAATTATGACAAGCTCGATCTGTCTTCGACAAACAGATCTAAAATCACTCATTGCATATTCATCAGTAAGTCACATAGCGCTTGTAATTGCAGCAATCATAATCCAAACCCCATGAAGTTTCATGGGAGCTTCAGCACTAATAATCGCTCATGGCCTCACGTCTTCCTTGCTATTCTGTCTAGCCAACAGTAACTACGAGCGAATTCACAGCCGAACTATAATTATGGCCCGAGGACTGCAAACAGCCTTCCCACTCATGGCGCTATTCTGATTTCTAGCTAGCCTAACAAACCTGGCTCTACCCCCATCTATTAACCTAGTTGGAGAGCTTTTCATTACAGTCTCCCTATTCTCCTGATCTAGCTTATCAATCATCCTATTAGGAACAAATATCCTCATCACAGCCCTTTACTCCCTTTACATACTCATCACCACCCAGCGAGGGAAAATTACAACTCACATAAGTAGCCTCCAACCATCCCAGACGCGGGAGCTCACTCTAATAATACTTCACATCAGCCCCCTAGTCCTTCTAACTATTAACCCTAAACTAATTCTAGGGAACACCCTGTGTGAATATAGTTTATAAAAACGTCAGACTGTGAATCTGAAATCAAGAGGCACACCTCTTTACTCACCAAGAGAGTATGCAAGAGCTGCTAACTCATGCCCCCATGCATAACAACATGGCTTTCTTACTTTTATAGGATAGTAGTAATCCATTGGTCTTAGGAACCAAAAACTTGGTGCAACTCCAAATAAAAGTAATTAACACTATTACATCAACTATTTCCCTCATCTTTCTCCTCCTAGCATTCCCGGTCATCATGACTACAACAAATACATTTAAGACCCTCGACTTCCCAGCACACGTTACCTCGCTAATTAAACTCTCATTCATACTAAGCCTTATCCCCCTGTGTATGCTACTCCACTCTAACACAGAGCTCCTAATCACTAACTGACATTGAATCACTATTAACACGGTAAAACTCTCTATTAACCTAAAATTCGATTTTTTCTGCATTGTCTTTCTACCAGTAGCCCTCTTTGTCACCTGGTCAATTATAGAGTTCTCCTCATGATACATGCACTCAGACCCGAACCTAGACCGATTCATCAAGTACCTTCTCATTTTCCTTATCACCATGATTATCCTCACCTCCGCCAATAACATATTCCAACTATTCATTGGCTGAGAAGGCGTTGGTATCATATCATTTCTACTAATCGGATGATGATACGGGCGCCCCGACGCAAACACCGCAGCTCTGCAAGCAATTCTCTACAATCGCATTGGTGATATTGGTTTCATTACTACAATAGCCTGACTATGTTTAAATAATAATTCATGAGAATTTCAACAAATCTTAATAATAGACAACAAGTCCATAATCCCTATCTTAGGTCTTATTATCGCAGCAGCAGGAAAATCCGCACAATTTGGCCTTCACCCTTGACTGCCCTCAGCCATAGAGGGCCCCACACCTGTCTCAGCCCTCCTGCACTCGAGCACCATAGTGGTAGCAGGTATTTTCCTACTAATCCGATTTCACCCAATGATCTCCGACAACAACTTTGCTCTAACGATCATACTATGCCTGGGGGCAGTAACCACCCTATTTACAGCAATCTGTGCCCTCACCCAAAACGATATTAAAAAGATCGTAGCCTTCTCTACGTCAAGCCAGCTAGGGCTTATAATAGTAACACTCGGGATTAATCAACCCCACTTAGCCTTCCTTCATATCTGCACTCACGCATTTTTCAAGGCTATACTATTCCTTTGCTCCGGATCAATTATTCATAGTTTAAACGATGAACAAGACATCCGAAAAATAGGCGGCCTACTAAAATCTCTCCCATTTACATCCTCATGTTTGACAATCGGAAGCTTAGCCTTAATAGGAATGCCCTTTCTCACAGGCTTTTACTCAAAAGACCTAATTATCGAAGCCGCAAACACCTGCTACACCAACGCCTGAGCCCTCCTAATTACCCTGCTAGCCACTTCTCTAACAGCCGCATACAGCCTTCGAATTATTTTTTTCGTCCTTATAACTAAACCCCGCTTTCCACCATTAATTATTATCAACGAGAACAACCCAAACCTCATTAATCCTATCAAACGCCTAGCCCTTGGGAGCATCTTCGCTGGCTTCATCATCTCTCACAGCATCCCTATTCTCTCTACCCAAGTAATAACCATACCATGATATTTAAAAATAACTGCAATAATAATTACAATTGTAGGCTTCTCTATTGCTCTCGAACTAAACAACTTAACTAACAACTTAAAATTGTACAAACCATCATCGCTCAGCCTATTTTCCACATCACTGGGTTACTTTACACTCACCCTACACCGACTTCTCCCAAAAAAATATTTAACAATAAGCTTTAACACAGCCCTAGCCACCTTAGACCTTACATGGTTTGAAAAAGCTATCCCAAAATCAACCTCTATTGCAAACTCCAAAATATCCCAAATCATAACCAACCAAAAAGGGTTAATTAAACTGTACTTCCTGTCGTTTTTAATCTCCCTTCTAGTTATCCCCACTCTGCTCATTAGTTTCCCCGAGTAATCTCAATAATAATAAAGATACCTATAAATAAGGTTCAGCCAGAAACTACCATTAATCAAGCCGAACAGCTATATAATGCCGCAACACCAGCACCACCTTCGCCTATTAAACCTAACTCGTCCCCATCATAAATTAATCAACCTCCTACATCATCAAAATTCAACATTAAACCTACACCCTCATAATACTCGGTCACAAGAGTCATCCCTAACTCCATAAACATGCTTATAACTAAAATACCCAATACTAATCAACTAGAAACCCAGGTCTCTGGGTACTCTTCAGCTGATATAGCAGTCGTATACCCAAAAACAACTATCATCCCACCCAAATAAATCAAAAACACCATTAACCCCAAGAAAGACCCACCAAATCCCAACACCGCTAGACAACCAGCGCACCCACTAATAATCAAGCACATACCCCCATAAATAGGTGAAGGTTTTAGGGAAGTGCCTAAGCAACCTAGTGCAATAAATGAACTTAAAATAAAAATTAATTCTGTCATAATTTCTACATAGATCCTACCTATGACTAATGACATGAAAAATCATCGTTGTAATTCAACTATAGAAACACTAATGACAATTTTACGCAAAAAACACCCGCTCATAAAAATTATTAACCATGCATTTATTGATCTCCCTGCCCCATCAAATATCTCATCCTGATGAAACTTCGGGTCGCTAATCGGACTTTGCCTCATTATTCAAATTTTCACCGGTCTATTTTTAGCTATACATTACACATCAGATACGACTACAGCCTTCTCATCCGTTGCTCATATCTGTCGAGACGTAAACTACGGATGACTAATTCGCTACCTCCACGCCAATGGGGCCTCCATATTTTTTATTTGCCTATTCCTCCACGTAGGCCGAGGAATTTACTATGGCTCATACACCATAATCGAAACCTGAAACGTAGGTATCATTCTCCTATTTGCAGTCATAGCGACAGCATTCATAGGCTATGTTCTCCCTTGAGGGCAGATATCCTTCTGAGGGGCCACTGTTATTACTAATCTCCTATCAGCCATCCCCTATGTCGGCCCCACACTAGTAGAATGAATCTGAGGGGGGTTCTCCGTAGACAAGGCCACACTCACTCGATTTTTCGCATTTCACTTTATTCTCCCATTCATTATCGCTGCCCTAGCAATAGTCCACCTGTTATTTCTTCATGAAACTGGTTCAAATAACCCAACAGGCCTGAACTCAAATGCAGATAAAATCCCATTCCACCCTTACTACACAATCAAAGACCTGCTTGGGGTGTTCCTGCTATTAACTGTTCTCATAATTTTAGTATTATTTTTCCCAGATGTTCTCGGAGACCCTGATAATTTTACTCCTGCAAATCCACTTAATACTCCAGAACACATTAAACCGGAATGATATTTTCTATTCGCATACGCAATTTTACGGTCCATTCCTAACAAACTAGGAGGAGTTCTAGCCCTTGTCCTATCTATCCTAGTTTTAGCCACTCTCCCTTTCCTCCACCTATCAAAACTTCGTACTATAATTTTCCGCCCCATCACACAAGCTCTGTACTGAGCATTAGTAGCAGACCTCCTCTTACTCACATGAATCGGAGGCCAACCCGTAGAATACCCTTTCATCATCATCGGCCAAGTCGCCTCTATCATCTACTTCGCTATTCTCATCATTTTTATACCGATCGCAAGTTTAATTGAGGATAACATATTAAAATTCACTTAACGTCCTAATAGTATAAAAATTACATTGGTTTTGTAAGCCAAAAATGAAGACACATCTTCTTAGGACATGCGTCAAGAAGGAAGGTTTTTCCCCCCACCGTCAGCACCCAAAGCTGATATTCTTATTAAACTACTTCTTGCGCGCAAATTTTTAGTACATAATTTTATTTAGTCCATAATACATATATGTATATCGTACATTAATTTATATTCCCCTAGCATATAAGCATGTACTATTTAATTCATGTTTCAAGACATTTATGTATAATCAACATAATTGGTACCCATCATGAATATTCACCACTACATATTAATTAATGCTCTTCAACAATAATTACTCTATCTTACATCCCCCATTAAGTCATACTCCTGCTTGTCCAAACGACTATCCCCTCCCACATTTGGTCGATAGTTCTACCATCCTCCGAGAAACCAGCAACCCGCCCACCTCTGCCCCTCTTCTCGCTCCGGGCCCATTTTAACTTGGGGGTAACTAACCTGAAACTTTACCAGGCATCTGGTTCTTTCTTCAGGGCCATAAAATGGTTCATCGTCCACACGTTCCCCTTAAATAAGACATCTCGATGGTACGGGTCTAATCAGCCCATGCCTAACATAACTGTGGTCTCGGGCCTCTGGTATTTTTTATTTTCGGTATGCTGTGACTCACCATAGCCGTCAAGGCATGAAGGCCACCTTATCGTCTAGCTGGACTTTTCAATTCAAGTATCATTTATCCCCATAATAACCTTGATAGCTTTCTTTCTCAGACGGGCATTTTAATGTAAGTATCATTTATCCACATAAGTGATTTCTAAGGGGTAAATATATTAATGTTTTCTTTGGACATAAATCAAACTAATACTAAATTTTCAAGCCAAACCCCCATTCCCCCCACCTGGTGTTCCATAACTGATAAACCCTAAAACCAGAGACTTCACACCAGGTTCCCCCGTATTCTAGTATCTCACCAAATGTAACTTAATTTTTAGTATGTGTAAACCAAAAATCCCTATATAAAATGCATTTTTCAATTTTCATAGTCCGCTAAATATAACTTGAATTTTAGTATGCCTAAAATCAAAGGTATTTAAATTAGTTCTTCTCATCATTCTAGTAATCCATTGAACATAACTCAGATTCCAGCATGTACACGGCATAAACTCCAAAAAAGTAAAATTTCCTAAAAACCTAGCCTAGATTTACTATACAAATGGGTAACAAATTACTCCTGTTCATGTAGCTTAATAACAAAGCAAAGCACTGAAAATGCTTAGATGGATTTTCAATCCCATAAACACAAAGGTTTGGTCCTGGCCTTATAATTAATTGAAGGTAGAATTACACATGCAAAACTCCCTAAGCCAGTGTCAAATCCCTAGGTCTTTATCTTAAGCTCTAAGGAGAGGGTATCAAGCACATACTAATAGCTAAAGACGCCTTGCCTAGCCACGCCCCCACGGGACTCAGCAGTGATAAAAATTAAGCAATGAATGAAAGTTTGACTTAGTAATACCTTAACAGGGTTGGTAAATTTCGTGCCAGCCACCGCGGTCATACGATTAACCCAAACTAATTATTACCGGCGTAAAACGTGTTATATAACTAAACTAATAGAATTAAAACCCAACTAATATGTGAAAATTCATTGTTGGTATTAAACTCAATGACGAAGGTAATTCTAATTACACCAATACACGACAGCTAAGACCCAAACTGGGATTAGATACCCCACTATGCTTAGCCTTAAACCTGAGTAATTTGATAACAAAACTACTTGCCCGAGAACTACTAGCTACAGCTTAAAACTCAAAGGACTTGGCGGTACTTTATATCCACCTAGAGGAGCCTGTTCTATAATCGATAAACCCCGTTCTACCTCACCACCTCTTGCTAATTCAGCCTATATACCGCCATCTTCAGCAAACCTTAAAAAAGAACAAAAGTAAGCAAGATCATACCCGTAAAAACGTTAGGTCAAGGTGTAGCCTATGAGGTGGGAAGCAATGGGCTACATTTTCTTAATAAGAACATTCACGCTACCCCCCATGAAATCTGGGGGGCAAAGGCGGATTTAGTAGTAAATTAAGAGCAGAGAGCTTAATTGAATAGAGCAATGAAGTACGTACACACCGCCCGTCACCCTCCTCAAGTTAGACCGCCGATTGTTATACCTAATTTATATCACTAGGCCTATGAGAGGAGACAAGTCGTAACAAGGTAAGCATACTGGAAAGTGTGCTTGGATTAACCATAAAGTAGCTTAAGCCCCATAAAGCGTCTGGTCTACACCCAGAGGATTCCACAACCGTTGGACATTATGAACTAACCCTAGCCCAAACAACCTCAAACTTTACTATCTCAGCTAATTAACCAAAACATTTATAAACTGAAGTATTGGTGAAAGAAATTTTGCAATGGAGCTATAGAGACAGTACCGTAAGGGAAAGATGAAAGATGTATTTAAGTACAAAAAAGCAAAGATTAAACCTTCTACCTTTTGCATAATGGACTAACTAGAAAATCTCTAACTAAGAGAACTGCAGCTAGAAACCCCGAAACCAAACGAGCTACCTAAGAGCAATTTTATGAATGCACCCGTCTATGTGACAAAATAGTGGGAAGACTTTTAGGTAGAGGTGAAAAGCCTAACGAGCTTGGTGATAGCTGGTTGCCCAGTAAAGAATTTTAGTTCTACTTTAAGCTTACCATAAGAAAATGCAATCTAAATGTAAGCTTAAGATATAGCCTAAAGGGGGTCAGCCCTTTAGGAACGGGAACAACCTTTAATAGTGAGTAAGATATTTTTGCCTAACCATAGTTGGCTTAAAAGCAGCCACCAATAAAGAAAGCGTTCAAGCTCAACACTTACATCACCACAATACCCAACATTTTACCTACCTCCTATTATCATAATTGGGCTAATCTATTTGTAAATAGATGAAATACTGTTAGTATGAGTAACAAGAATTTATTCTCCTCGCACAAGCCTATAACAACCCGGATGCCCATTGTTAGTTAAACCAACGTAAGCTAATCAACCCTCTATTAAAACCTCTTACCTCATAATGTTAATCCAACACAGGCGTGCCCCAAGGAAAGATTAAAAGAAATAAAAGGAACTCGGCAAACACGAATCCCGCCTGTTTACCAAAAACATAACCTCTAGCATTACAAGTATTAGAGGCAATGCCTGCCCAGTGACTGAGTTCAACGGCCGCGGTATCCTGACCGTGCAAAGGTAGCATAATCACTTGTTCCTTAATTAGGGACTAGAATGAACGGCTAAACGAGGATTCAACTGTCTCTTATTTCTAATCAGTGAAATTGACCTTCCCGTGAAGAGGCGGGAATGAAATAATAAGACGAGAAGACCCTATGGAGCTTTAATCCCATACCTTAACCTCCACAACTAGCAACCTACTGGCCCAACAACACGAGGCATGAGCTATGGATTTTGGTTGGGGTGACCTCGGAGTACAAAAGACCCTCCGAATGATTTTAGCCCAGGCCAACAAGCCGAAGCGCAACCTATCTTATGACCCAAACCTATTTGATCAACGGACCAAGTTACCCTAGGGATAACAGCGCAATCCTATTCGAGAGTTCTTATCGACAATTAGGGTTTACGACCTCGATGTTGGATCAGGACATCCCAATGGTGTAGCAGCTATTAAAGGTTCGTTTGTTCAACGATTAAAGTCCTACGTGATCTGAGTTCAGACCGGAGTAATCCAGGTCGGTTTCTATCTATTTACGATTTCTCCCAGTACGAAAGGACAAGAGAAATGAGGCCTCCTTGCCACAAGCGCCCCCAAACAATTAATGAATGCATCTTAACATAGTAAATTCGTTATACCCCAACCCGAGATAAGGGTTAATTAGGGTGGCAGAGCCCGGAAATTGCGTAAGACTTAAACCCTTACTACCAGAGGTTCAAATCCTCTCCCTAATAGTGCACTTTATTAACATTCTTATACTCCTCTTCCCCATCCTAGTAGCCATGGCTTTCCTCACACTAGTAGAACGCAAAATCCTAGGTTATATACAACTACGAAAAGGCCCTAACATCGTTGGGCCATACGGCATTCTTCAACCTTTTGCCGATGCTATAAAACTTTTCGTCAAAGAACCCCTGCGCCCACTAGCCACATCAACATCCTTATTCATCATCGCCCCTACCCTTTCACTCACACTAGCCTTTAGCTTATGAATCCCCCTTCCCATACCACACCCACTAATCAACATGAATATAGGAGTCTTATTCATCCTAGCAACTTCCAGCCTTTCAGTCTATTCTATCCTATGGTCAGGCTGAGCCTCCAACTCAAAGTACTCCATGTTTGGAGCACTACGAGCAGTAGCTCAAACAATCTCCTATGAAGTAACTTTAGCTATCATCCTGCTCTCCGTCCTCCTTCTGAGCGGCTCCTTCTCCCTCCAAGCCCTCATTGTCGCACAAGAGCCTATATGACTTCTATTCACATGCTGACCACTAGCTATAATATGATTTATCTCTACCCTCGCAGAAACTAATCGGGCCCCCTTTGACCTAACCGAAGGGGAATCTGAACTAGTGTCGGGCTTCAACGTAGAGTACGCAGCAGGTCCTTTCGCACTATTTTTTATAGCCGAGTACACTAACATCATCCTAATAAATGCACTATCAACTATCATCTTCCTGGGTCCATTCCACGACCCGCTAAACCCAGAACTATATACAACCAACTTCGTGTTAAAAACACTACTACTAACCTCTGTATTCCTATGAATTCGAGCATCTTATCCACGATTCCGCTACGATCAGCTAATGCAACTACTATGAAAAAACTTCCTACCGCTAACCCTAGCCTTATGTATATGACACATTTCCCTACCCATCTGCACAGCAAGTATTCCCCCTTATACCTAGAAATATGTCTGACAAAAGAGTTACTTTGATAGAGTAAATAATAGAGGTTTAAATCCTCTTATTTCTAGAGCAACAGGAGTTGAACCTGCACTTTAGAATTCAAAGTTCTACGTACTACCCATGCACTTCACTCTACTTAAGTAAGGTCAGCTAATTAAGCTATCGGGCCCATACCCCGAAAATGTTGGTTTAAACCCCTCCCGTACTAATTAACCCCTTTACCCTCCTCATCATTTATTTCACTATCCTTTCAGGACCAATAGTCACTATGCTCAGCACCAATTTCTTTCTTATATGAATCGGCCTAGAAATAAACCTGCTAGCCATCATCCCCCTTATAGTAAACAAATCAAACCCACGATCAACAGAAGCAGCAACAAAATACTTTATTACACAAGCCACTGCTTCTATAATCTTCCTTCTATCCACAATTTTAAACTACAAACAACTAGGAATATGGACACCCCAGCCCCAAACCAGTAGCCTATGCACCACACTACTACTCACCTCACTCGCAATTAAACTAGGCCTATCCCCCTTTCATACCTGGTTACCAGAGGTAACACAAGGAATCCCATTCAACACTGCTCTCCTTCTACTCACATGGCAAAAGCTAGCCCCAATATCTATCCTATTCCAAATTTACGAATATCTTTACCCTCCAATTTTAATTATTTTAGCCCTTACTTCTGTACTGACTGGCGCATGAGGAGGCCTAAACCAAACACAGACCCGAAAAATTATAGCCTACTCCTCTATCGCCCATATAGGCTGAATAATCTCCGTCCTACCTTACAACCCAACTCTAACTATCACAAACCTCATTATTTACATTATATTAACGCTAGCCCTCTTTTCAATCCTCTCCCCCCATTCCCTCTCATCTATCAAAACAACTTCGCTCCTATGGAATAAGGCCCCCGTCACACTCCCTCTAACATCCCTAATTTTACTGTCCATAGGAGGCCTTCCACCACTCACGGGATTTCTACCCAAATGACTAATTATTACTGAACTGTTAAAAAACAATAACCATATTTTAGCCACAACTATAGCAATTGCTGCTCTGATCAACCTGTTCTTTTATACCCGCCTAATTTACTCCACCACACTAACCACCTTCCCAACCAATAATAACTCAAAAATATTTTCACACCAAACAAGCAGTAAAAAGTACCTCACCCTACCAACAATAGCTGTACTTAGCACACTAACTTTACCCCTCTCATCCCTGATTGTATAGAAGTTTAGGATAAATCAGTCCAAGAGCCTTCAAAGCCCTTAGTAAACCCATTAGTTTAACTTCTGCTTAAGGATTGTAAGACTACATCTTACATCTAATGAGTGCAAATCAATCACTTTAATTTAAGCTAAATCCTCCGCTAGACTGATAGGATTTCAACCTACGAGACTTTAGTTAACAGCTAAATGCCCAACATCTGGCTTCAATCTACTTCTCCCGCCTAGTAGAAAAGGGGCGGGAGAAGCCTTAGTAGAATCTGTTATCTACACCTTCGAATTTGCAATTCGATGTGAATATCACCTTAAGGCTGGTAAAAAGAGGACTAAAACCTCTGTCCTTAGATTTACAGTCTAATGCTCTACTCAGCCATTTTACCT